CACACGACAGCGAATTTTACACATACTTGCCGTGTGTCGAAGACCTGGAAGTCGAAGAATTCTCCCTATTTGTTACCCTACTTTATCTTTTCGTTGTATTTCCTAGTATCTAGTCGAATTTGATTCTCGAAGAGAAAACTTTTAATACACTCTATGCCATTGAAATTTCATATCTCATATGATAGTAGTGACATCATTCCAATTTCGATTGAAAAGGGTGAAAAAAAGAACCTTTTCTTTTTGATTTTTTGGTTATCCAAAATTGTCAAAGAATTGTCAACAAGAAATTTTTTCATGTTACGAACTTGATGTTGATAAATCCACCAATCTAGAAATTCATTTCGGACAGTTGAACCTTCTCGAACTGTTTCTTTTTAAGAACCAAAAAGATTTGTGCCAAAATAACAGATGCAAAGAAAAACAAAAGGCCTTGTACGCGCAATGGGTCTTGAAGGACTATTTCTGCATCTCCCTGACCAAATCCACCCACATTAGGATTACTCGTTAATGGTTGATCAAGTTTGATAGATTCACCCTCTGAAACAAGAAGTTCTGGCCCTGGAGGGATAATATCAACCACTTCCCGTCCATCTGAGGTATCCACTATGGTTATTTCGTATCCGCCCTTTTCTTTTCGTAAAATTTTCTTTACTATGCCTGCTGTTGTAGCATTATAAACTGTATTATTACTCTTGCTACCGTCAGGATAAATCTGACCCCTTCCTCTGTTACCACCTACGTATATCGGATATTTTAAGAAGTAAACATCTTTCTTACTATCAGGGTCTGGGGAAAGAATAGGAAAGGTGATTTCACTATATTTTTTCCCAGGAACAGGGCCTATCACAAGAATATTTTTTTTATTGGGTCGATAGCTCTGAAAAGAAAGATTGCCTATCTTTTCTTTCATCTCGGGAGAAATACGATCGGATGGGGCTAATTCAAATCCTTCTGGTAAAATAAGAACAGCCCCTACATTCAAACCCCCCTTTTTTCCGTTAGCAAGAACTTGTTTTAGTTGCATATCATAAGGAATTCTAACAACTGCCTCAAATACAGTGTCAGGAAGGACCGCTTGTGGAACCTCAATATCCACGGGCTTATTAGCTAAATGGCAATTGGCACATACAATACGCCCAGTTGCTTCTCGTGGATTTTCATAACCTTGCTGTGCAAAAATGGGATATGCATTTGAAATGGATGACCGAGTGATTATATATATCATGAACGCTAGAGAAATGGATCGAGTAATCTGTTCTTTTATCCAAAAAAAAGTATTTCTAGTTTGCATGGTCCAATCGTTGATCTCGAAAATTTTTACAATAAATTGGGTAGGTTGCTAGTCTAGTTCCCTATCCACGATTCTGCTATTTACTTTACTGAACTAAATTGACTTTAAACTGAAAAAATATTACGAGAATATGGGAGGAACTACCCGCCTTGGCTGGATAGAAATAGAAAGAGTAAGTACAATTTAAAATGGTTTGATTATGTACAAAGTCAAAAACTTTATAATTCTAATTTAGAATTAGTATACCTTTTCTTTTTTTTTTTTCTTTTCAGTCATTCATTGAGTGATAAATTACTACAAGCGATGGGGATACACGATTTAAATAACGGAAAATCCAATATTTCAAAATTGTATCTAGAATGACTGGAAAAGTGGACACAAGGCCAGATATAATTTGATCATTATAAGCAAATCCAAAATCTTTGTAGATAGAGCCAATCATTAGTTCCCAACCGTGAGGCGAATGAAATCCGATACATAAATCAGTTACTAAAAGAATAGAAAAAGCTTTTATTGTGTCACTTAAGTTATATAGGAATTCCTGAATCCAAGAGTTAAGAAGAATAAGTTCTTTATTCCCCAAAATAGAATAACCACTTAAAAAAAGTAAACAGATTATATTTGTTGAAAAGTGTAAAATCATCTGGATACAATTCTCATTGTGCATCTTAATCAATTGAATCGTTTCATTGTGGATTTCTATACCAAACTTTTGTAGATGTGTTTCGGGGCATTCCTTTATCATTTCGTCCAACAGGCGTAGTTGTTCTAATTCGATGAATTTTTCTAGAAGACTCTTTTCTTGAATATCATTCAAAAAAGTTTCGGATTGCTTAATATTCCACCAATTAGTAATCCAAGATTCCATATTTTTTTGAAATGATAGAGAGATCCACCAAGGTAAAAATACTAGAGATGTAAGATATAGAAAAGGAATAAATGCTTTCTTTTTTTCCATTTTTTTTTTTCATCTAGAAATTGTTAACGAACCCATGGCGTTCGTCGAATCTATGTAATCTAATCTTTCTATCAAACATGAGTTTTATTATACCATGAATCTATTCTCTATTTTTTTTTTGTGATCTGGTAATTTGTTTTTGAATCTTGAAAAAATACAAAAATAGAAAAAGAGTTCACTTCGAATGAAGAAATAATATAAAAATTTCCAAATGGTCAAATTTGAAGAAATTCCTTTCTTTCGATAAATACGCGGAAGAACCACTTCAATTTTCAATTAATGAATAATTTTTTGATTTCAATACGAGAGACCTCACCTTCTACAAAAATATCAAATATTTGGCAAAATTTCACACCTTACCCATAGCACAAATGAAATAATTTAGAATCTAAGATGATCAAAAAGGGGTGGCAAAACAAGACAGAATTTGGATAATTAAATTAAAATTTTTAATTCTAAGAAATAATGTTTGATCATTAAAGAGAACAAAAGAAAAGATAAAAATTAAAAGAAAGATTGCTAAAAAGATAAAAAATTTGCATGAATTATTTGTATTGTATCTAACCTATCAACTTCAAATATTGGGCTTAAAAAAGATATTTATTTCTTTTTTTTTTTACTTTTTTTTATGAATTAAGTTGAGTAGATTTCCATACGAATAAAAGACCTCTTTTTGTACACAAATTTGTGTACAAAAAACAAATTTGTCGACAAAACAGTTTGACTTTTTGGTTGTTTTGTAGACGTATGCTTTGACCCAAATAAGCATTATGATGAAATTTCCGTTAAGTTATGCCGTAGAAAAAAAAGGATTGTAGAGTTTTTTTTTTATAAGAATACAAAAGAGTTCATTTCAAAATACTTCAATTGGTACACGCAAGAAATATGCCAATTCAGCAGCTTTTTGTTCAATTTCTCGTGGAGTTAAATTTTCATCAGTACGAGTCAAGGGAATGGCCCCCTGACCTCTGATTTCTAGATAAAGGACACGACGAGTAGAAATACCCTCTTTAAGTTCTATTCTAATAGACTGAATATCTTTTATAAAAAATCGGAGGAAGATGCGACGATTTTTTCCAGGAAATCCCCAACGAAAAATACATACTATTCCTTCTTTTCTATCGAATCGATCATAACCACTACCTACATTCCACAAAATTGCACACCACAAATAGGAGCTAATAAAAAGGCCTGCAATCCCATAGAAAGACATTACGATCCCTTGCGGAAAAAAAATTATTTGCTGGGAGGGAAATAAAGATATAAAATTCCTACCAAGATAGCTGGAAATTCCAACCAATAAGAAGCCTAATGAACCTAAAAAAAGGATAAAAGCCCAGCAGAAATTACTTAGTTTTCGAGATCCCGTTATAAATTCTATACACATACGTTCTGATCGCCAATTCATACTAGATTTGGTTGCATTTAATTAAAATTGAAAGAATATCAAAAATGAATTTTACTTTCATTACTCTTTTTCTTTCCGATATAACTATCATCAACTAGTACTATTTTGATGTCAATTTTGACTCTAAATTAGTTAGAGTAAAGATAATAAGGTCTACCCGTTTCCACATGCGTAAGGTCTCTTTCATTTATGTTCGGAAGAAATCACATGGTATACCATTCTACTAAATAGATATCTGTGTTATGACTCAAGCCTAAGTCTTGAAAAAAAAATTTGGACTACAAGATCTAAACAATCTTGTTTTTTTGAACATGAAGAAATAAAGAAGCCATTGCAAATGTCGGAAATACTAGGCCTACTAAAGGCACCAAAATAGCTGGAAAGTTTATAGGTGTCATAGAATAGATACCTCGATTTACTATATTCTACTTGTTTGTTATATTTTTTTATTATTATGTTATTATATATATTAATTAATTAGAATTCTAATTCTCTAGAAGTGAGTATAGCATAGACTAAGTGCAAGGAATGTCGAACTAAAAAAATCAGCTTTCTACATATAATATATGCTAATCAACTTTATTCTTTTCTTCATCTTAAAAAAAAGGAATATTAAACAACCCAAACTTTCTATTATTGTGTTGGATCTACAATTAATCCTATAGATCCCTAGGATTGATAGAATTTGTATATTCTTATTTTATATATTCCGTAGGTTCGGATCATGACTGTGGATATCAAGTTAAGTATATGAACTCCTTCTACCCATAATTTTTTCATCGAATGATTATTCATCTATTTTATTTTCATGCAAACAAATAAGGGTCAAAGAAGCTCTATGAAAAAATGGTGGTTCAATTCGATATTGTCTAAGAATAAGAAAGAGTTAGAACATGGCTGTGTATTAAATAAATCAATGGAAAGTATTGGGCCTATTGAAAATACTAGTAAAGGGGAAGATCCGATATTTCGTGTCATGGACATTCGGAATTTCATCTCTGATGATATTTTTTTATTTAGAGATAGTAAAGGGGACAGTTTTTCCATATATTTTGATATTGAAAATCAAATTTTTGAGATTGACAGTGAACTACAAAGTTCTTTTTTGAATTATTCGAACTCAAGTTATTTGAATACTAGATCTAAGAGTGGCGATCCTTATAATGATCGTTACGAGTATGATACTAAATATAGTTCGAGTTGGAATAATCACATTAATAATTGCATTGACAGTTATCTTCATTCTCAAATCCGTATTGAAAATTCCATCTTAAGTGATAGTGACAATTCCAGTGACAGTTACATTTTGAGTTACATTTTAAGTGAAAATCGAGATAAGAGTG